CTTAGTCAATAGATTCTATTGAAATTTAAAGAATTTGAAATAATAAATAATAAGAAATAATAAAATAAAATATAAAAATATATAAAAAAAATAGAAATATTAAATATTTAAATTTTAAATATAAAATAAATATATTTAAATATTTATATTTTAAATATAAAATAAATATATATATATAAATATATATTATATATTATTATTATATTTTATTATTATTATATTTTTATTATTATATTTATATTATATTTATATTATTATTTATAATTATTTATATTATAATTATTTATATTATATATCTTATATATATATATATATTATATATATATAAGTTATATATATATAAGCATAAGATATTATATAAGATTATATAAGATATATAAGATGATATATAAGATAGATAATGATATAAGATAGATAATGAAATAGAAGAAAAAAAAATAAGAAAAGACGAATAACCATTTTGATTTCATTTCTGAGCACTCAGAGCCTATACTGAGTTTGGATACAAAGTATCCTCGCTCAGTTCTTTCCACATCTTTAACCTTAGGAACCAAAATGGAGTGTCTCTTAGGAATCCTTGGATACCAAGATTTACGACTTCTTATTTTCATAGTTCTGATGCCCAGAATAGAATGAATTATCATTATTTCTTTTATTTGGTTCAATTCAGAATAGCCCAAACCAATGCATTAATAAGATTGGATTGCTTCAGATTTATTGGTATCTGTTTGAGCCACACTCAGAAACCAGATTTTTATAAATTTTTATAAAAAAGATGACAGTCTTTTATAGGACCTACGGGTTCTAAAAATAAAGTATCGACAGATCTAGTCCCTTGCCTATGCTTTTGCGGGGCAAGAATTTGTCAAGTTCGATCAGCAGGATTAAAAACTTCCAAGTCTTTTTTTTTTTTTTGATCAGGCGACACCCAGATTTGAACTGGGGATAAAGGATTTGCAGTCCCCCGCCTTACCACTTGGCCATGTCGCCAAATTCCCTTAATGGATGAAAAATCCAATTTATTTACGACTAATTATTATCAATTAAAATTCTAATCAATTCTAATATTATAATTATAATATTAGAATATTATATTTTATAATATTATATTCTAAATATTAATATTAATTATAATATTATATTATATGTGTATATGTAAACCCCATAAACTACAGAGCTGGAATTTTTATACGTGGATACCGAATAAATATAAAATGGACATTATGATTATGATTTTTTATCGAGTGCGACTTGACCTATGTTGCACCAAGTTCAATTATGAGAAAAGATGCGATATTCTGTTTTTATCTCATTCATAGAGAGCAGATTGATTCCCAAATTCATTTATTTTTTGTACCCTGATCGTAATATCAATATCATAATAAAAGAATTGGGTAGAAATTGGATCAATTTTCTTATCCGATACCGATAAAAGACTCCGTCAACCTAAGTGACAGAATTTTTTCCCAGGAATGCTTTATCAATTTTAATTTCTTTCTATTTGTACCTGGCTAAAATTCGAACTTGCGTAAAAAATGCCCTCCATTTCTCTGTCTTGCTTCCGTTCATACGTATGATATATATGGATAGAGTTGGCTAAAATTTTATGTGATTCAGTAAACAGAATACCCATTCCATCATTGCTAGATCGATCGGTATGGTTCGATGAATAGTGAGCTAAGCCAATAATGGGATTTTTTAAATAAAGAGGAAACTTCAGATTAAGATGCTCCAGAATGGAAATGAAGGAATGTCCACAATACCTGGATTTAGTCAGATACAATTTGAGGGATTTTTTAGGTTCATTAATCAGGGCTTGGCGGAAGAATTTCATAAGTTTCCAAAAATTGAAGATAGAGATCAAGAAATTGAATTTAATTTATTTGTGGAAACATATCAATTGGTAGAGCCCTTGATAAAAGAAAGAGATGCTGTATATGAATCACTCACATATTCTTCTGAATTATATGTACCCGCGGTCTTAATTTGGAAAACCGATAGAAATATGCAAGAACAAACAGTTTTTATTGGGAACATCCCTATAATGAATTCTTTTGGAACCTCTATAGTAAATGGAATATACCGAATTGTGATCAACCAAATATTGCAAAGTCCTGGTATTTACTACCGTTCAGAATTGGAACATAACGGAATTTCTGTCTATACCAGTACTATAATATCGGATTGGGGGGGAAGGTCAGAATTAGAAATTGACAGAAAAGCAAGGATATGGGCCCGTGTAAGTAGAAAACAAAAAATATCTATTCTAGTTCTATCATCAGCTATGGGTTCGAATATAAGAGAAATTCTAGATAATGTTTGTTACCCTGAGATTTTCTTGTCTTTCCCGAATGAAAAAGATAAAAAAAAGATTGGGTCAAAAGAAAATGCTATTCTGGAGTTTTATCAACAATTTGCTTGTGTAGGGGTAGGGGGAGATCCGGTATTTTCTGAGTCCTTATGCAAGGAATTACAAAAGAAATTTTTTTACCAAAGATGTGAATTAGGAAAGATTGGTCGACGAAATATAAACCGGAGACTGAATCTTGATATACCCCAAAACAATACATTTTTGTTACCACAAGATATATTGGCTGCTGTGGATCATTTGATTGAAATGAAATTTGGAATGGGTATACTTGACGATATGAATCACTTGAAAAATAAACGTATTCGTTCTGTCGCAGATCTATTACAGGATCAATTCGGATTGGCTCTTGTTCGTTTAGAAAATGCGGTTCGAGGAACTATATGTGGAGCAATCAGGCATAAATTGATACCGACTCCTCAAAATTTGGTAACTTCAACTTCATTAACAACTACTTATGAATCGTTTTTTGGCCTACACCCTTTATCTCAAGTTTTGGATCGAACTAATCCGTTGACACAAATTGTTCATGGGCGAAAATGGAGTTATTTGGGTCCTGGGGGATTGACGGGGCGAACTGCTAGTTTTCGGATACGAGATATCCACCCGAGTCACTATGGACGTATTTGCCCAATTGACACGTCCGAAGGAATCAATGTTGGACTTATTGGATCATTAGCTACTCATGTTAAGGTTGGTTATTGGGGATCTATAGAGAGTCCTTTTTATGAATTATCTGAGAGATCAAAAGAGGCACAGATGGTTCATTTATCACCAAATAGAGATGAATATTATATGGTAGCAGCAGGAAATTCTTTGGCCTTGAATCGGGGTATTCAAGAGCAACAGGTTGTTCCGGCTCGATATCGTCAAGAATTCCTGACTATTGCATGGGAAGAGATTCATCTTAGAAGCATTTTTCCTTTCCAATATTTTTCTATTGGAGCTTCCCTCATTCCTTTTATCGAGCATAATGATGCGAATCGAGCTTTAATGAGTTCTAATATGCAGCGCCAAGCAGTTCCCCTTTCTCGTTCCGAAAAGTGCATTGTTGGAACTGGGTTGGAAGGCCAAACGGCTCTAGATTCGGGTATTTCAGCTATAGCCGAACACAAGGGAAAAATCATTTATACTGATACTCACAAGATCGTTTTCTCAAGTAATGGGGATACTCTAAGCATTCCATTAGTTATGTATCAACGTTCCAACAAGAATACTTTTATGCATCAAAAAACTCAGGTTCGGCGGGGTAAATATATTAAAAAGGGACAAATTCTAGCGGGTGGTGCGGCCACAGCTGGTGGGGAACTCGCTTTAGGAAAAAATGTATTAGTAGCTTATATGCCATGGGAAGGTTACAATTTTGAAGACGCAGTACTAATTAGTGAACGTCTGATTTATGAAGATATTTATACTTCTTTTCACATCCGGAAATATGAAATTCAGACTCATGTAACAAGCCAAGGTCCTGAAAGAATAACTAAGGAGATTCCGCATTTAGAGGCTCATTTACTCCGAAATTTAGACAGAAATGGAATTGTTATGCTGGGATCTTGGATAGAAACAGGTGATATCTTAGTAGGTAAATTAACACCTCAGACAGTGAATGAATCATCATATGCCCCAGAGGATAGATTATTACGAGCTATACTTGGCATTCAGGTATCCACTTCAAAAGAAACTTCGCTAAGACTACCTATAGGTGGAAGGGGCCGAGTTATTGATGTGAGATGGATCCGTAGAAAGGGGGGTTCCAATTATAATCAAGAAAGGATTCGTGTATATATTTCACATAAACGTGAAATAAAAGTGGGGGATAAAGTAGCTGGAAGGCATGGGAATAAAGGTATAATTTCTAAAATTTTGTCTAGACAAGATATGCCCTATTTGCAAGATGGAACGCCCGTTGATATGGTATTCAACCCATTGGGAGTCCCCTCACGAATGAATGTGGGACAGATATTTGAATGTTCGCTCGGGTTAGCGGGGGATCTGTTAAAGAGACATTATAGAATAGCACCCTTTGATGAGAGATATGAGCAAGAGGCCTCAATAAAACTTGTTTTTTCTGAATTATATGAAGCCAGTAAGCACACAAAAAATCCATGGGTATTTGAACCCGAATATCCGGGAAAAAGCAGAATATTTGATGGAAGAACAGGAGATCCTTTTGAACAACCTGTTCTAATGGGAAAGTCCTATATCCTAAAATTAATTCATCAAGTTGATGATAAAATCCATGGACGTTCCAGTGGGCATTACGCACTTGTTACACAACAACCCCTTAGAGGTAGGGCCAAACAAGGGGGGCAGCGAGTAGGAGAAATGGAAGTTTGGGCTCTAGAGGGATTTGGTGTTGCTCATATCTTACAAGAAATGCTTACTTATAAATCTGATCATATTAGAGCTCGTCAAGAAGTACTTGGTGCTACGATTATTGGAGGAACAGTACCTAACCCAGAGGGTGCTCCAGAATCTTTTCGAGTGCTCGTTCGAGAACTACGATCTTTGGCCCTAGAACTGAATCATTTCCTTGTATCTGAAAAGAACTTTCAGATTAATAGGAAGGAAGCTTAATCTCAATGAATCAGAATTTCGATTCTATGATCGACCAGTATAAACATCAACAACT